TCTGTTTACTGAATCACATGAAATTTTATCCAACTCCATATTTGGAATGAAATGTATGAACTACGTTTGAACGGAGGAATAAAGAGAATTTTCTACTTAAATTGGAAGTTGCAACAGATCAAAATGGAAAGGAATTGATAAAACAGTCCTAGAAACAGAATTCTGTCACTTAGACTTATTAAAGTTAAAGTCATAAGGTTTTGTATATAATAGCAAAACAAAAAGGATTTCAATTATACCATTATTATGATATTACATATTCGAATTTGAGAAAAATAAAAGGATTCGGTATTTGGGAGATAAATACAAAGACAGAAAAATCAGAAACAACATAGGATCCATTTTTTTAGCACTTAACCGTCTTTATGTTAGAGATTTCGTTATTCAAAAAAAAACGATTCGCAGAGAAGAGAAATATTTCTACTTTACTGATTTTTGAATAGAATATGATTTGAAGTGTATAAGAAGGGTTGCACTTATTAAACACGTATGCGGATAGCTATAATATCCGACTTCTCTTTTATTGCTGGTTCTATTCGGGACAGTCCGGGTCGTGTTCTATCAAAAGAGAATTTCTATTTAATGCAAAATTGAAGTGAAGTAGGATAATTTTATGATAATTACCTATAGACAATATATCTAAATAATAGATATCTGTGTAACAATTTATGTTCTGGGGTTTACATATACTGATATGTTTTGTTATAATTGAAATTGAGAAGGATTTTTTGATTGAAAAAATAAATACTGATTAGTTCTGTCTCAATTTGTATTTTCTTATGTCATTAGGAAAACACAATTTGCGATTCAAATCCCAGAATCGTCATTAATTCGAACTAAGCAGTCAATAGTTAATGGTTCAAGTTTGTCGGCTGAAAATCCACATTTGATTTCTCAATAGAAAAGCCAGAGAATGTTTTTAGCATTGTGGATTTTCCAATACTATACAATCAATCGAAGGGATGGATAAAATCCAAAAAGGGTGTTTCTTTTAGGAAAAGGATTAAGGAAAACAGGAGTCAAAATCCAAATACAATAAAACTTCAGCAATCTGGGAAAATTTTCATCTATTTTGTATTATTTTGGCGGCATGGCCGAGTGGTAAGGCGGGGGACTGCAAATCCTTTTTCCCCAGTTCAAATCCGGGTGTCGCCTGATCAACAAAAAAACTCGAAATCTCTTCTTCTCTTCGGTTCCGCTTATAGAACTTGCAGAATTCTTCCCCGTTAGAAGCAGAGGAAACAGACTGTTAATGCTTTGTTGATTCTAAGCATGTGGTCTGAGGGTTTTCTAAACAAAAAAGAGTGTGAATGCTCGTTCGCATCTAGGATTCAAGGAAATATTCGAATCTACTGGTAGAGGGTCTATCAAGACTTCACGATTCCCTTCTATTACTAAGGGAGTGTCTAATGACTGGATCTTGAATCAGATTGTAGAGCCTGAATAGGAAATCTGATTCAATTAAGAGTTTTGGAAGGAGGTGCAATATACGACGGACTCGCGAGAATCTCCGAGTGCTCAGGTATCCAACCAATATTAGATTGGATTGATAATTGACTTTTATAGAAAAAGGGGCAAACAGAAAGAATTTCTTTGCGGCAACCCCTAGACAAGCCCCCTCTTTCAGAGCGATAATGGGGAAGGGGGGTACCGGATCAAATGGGGAAATAGAGGTCTGTAATAGATAGAGATTTCTGGTTTTTCGTGATTTCTCCCTTGTCTGTTTTTACTTACTAAGGTCAACAAAACAAAAAAAGAATAGGCCTTATTATTCTTATTCCTACATTTTCCCATTCCCTTCGGATCTTACTACGTATTTTGCTTGTGTTTAATCTTTCCCGATTCGAAATCATAATCGATTTATTGGATTGGTTTCTCGATAGTGTTCGGTCAGAATCCCTTTTTGACTCTGCGCCATGGATTCCACTATTATTAGGGAGGAATAATGGAAAAATTCCTTCGTATTTATAGAGATAGGGGACATAATTCACATGGATATAGTAAGTCTCGCTTGGGCTGCTTTAATGGTAGTCTTTACATTTTCCCTTTCACTCGTAGTGTGGGGAAGAAGTGGGCTCTAGAAGTACTACTAATTGAGTTGAGGAATCAAACCGTATCAATCGTTTTATAGATCGTTCTGCAACGCGTTTTGAACTATTTAAAATCAAAATCTCTGAATTTCGAATCCCATTGGACTCCAATGGAGTTATCTATGATATGAATCATACTCTTTCTCTCAAAGAGATATTTCAGTGATTCCCGTGTTTGTATTTCGAAAAGAAAGGGATTCCGATGATTGGAAATTTCTTCTAACCTAAAATTCTTCCGAAATTTTCTATTTCAATCAATGGAATGAGCTCTTACTATCTTTATAGATAGATACTGAGAAAGACTAGACTTTTTTTTATTTCTTTCCCTCTTTATTGTTCAAAGAAGAAGACGTTTTGTTAAGTGTATACGCACTTTCTATGAGAAATGATATAGAGATAGTGGTTGTCTA